GGGATAAATCAAAAAGGGAAGGTTTTTTTTAGGAAAAGGGTTAAGGAAAAGAGGACTGGAGATGCAAGTAGAATAAAAAAAAAGCTGTTCGTTAATCCAGGAACATTTTCATATATTTTGTATCATTTTGGCGGCATGGCCGAGTGGTAAGGCGGGGGACTGCAAATCCTTTTTCCCCAGTTCAAATCCGGGTGTCGCCTAATCAACAAAAGACTCAAAATATCTTCTTCTGTTATCTGTTAAGTTAATATAACTCGCCGAATTATTGCCTATCAGAATATCAGAAAGGGGCTGTTCATTCTTGTTTGCTTCTAAGCATAAGCATCTTAGCTGGGTGGGGTTTGTATAGTTTTGTATAGTATAAATAAAAGATTCTAAACCCTTGGGATTCAAATAAATATGCTATTTTTTAGTAATAGCAGAGGGATTACCAAGACTTCGGTTGACTACTTACTAATTATTTATTAATGTCGTGTACAATGACTGGATCTTGAGCTAGATTGGAGAGTTTGATTTGATAGGAAATCTAATTGGATGGAATTAATAGTTGTGGTAAAGGGGCCGAAGACAACGAACGACGGACTCGCGCGAATCTTGGTCGGGATATTGATTGAATAGTTTCTTTTTATATTTATAGAAGAAAGGAAGGGGAAAAAGAATTTCTTTTCGGTAACCCTTAATCAAGAATCAAGAATATACTGTCTCCCTACTATGAGATAATCGTCGAGAAAGATAGGGTTAGATCAAAAGGGGAATTTGTGGTATGGAATAGATAATGGTTTTTATTTTTATGCTTTTTACTTAGAAAGATCAACAAAAACGGAATAGGCCTTATGATTACTTTACTACATATTCCATTAAAAATAATCCCTTAAGATATTACTACGTATTTTGCTTGTTTCCCAATTAGAAGTAATACATATAAGAATTTCTTATGAGTTGATTTATTGGAGTGCTTTATCCCTAGTGTTAGGACGGAATCCCCTTTTGACTCTGCGCCATGGATTCCACTATTATTAGTGAGGAAAAATGGGATAATTCCTTCATATTTATAGAGATAGGGGACATAATTCACATGGATATAGTCAGTCTTGCTTGGGCTGCTTTAATGGTAGTCTTTACATTTTCCCTTTCACTCGTAGTATGGGGAAGAAGCGGCCTCTAGAGGTACTACTAATTGTCGATCTAACTGTATCAATTTTTTGATAGTCAGAACATAAAGAACAAATAGATGTAGCAAATAAGAAGAATGGGTCTCTAGGTCAATTCCATATGTGGAATTGATATCCACATATATCAAGATAATATTGTAGATTGATCTACATCAATGTAAACCTCTGTTTTGATACTAGAGTACAACTTTGTAGATTGTACAACTTTAATACACTACAATAACACTAATAACTAGATAGTATGGTAGAAAGAAATAGATGATTCTTTCTTACCATACTATCGGAATACTTCCAATTATAGTCCGTTCATTTAGATGGGAATCCTTTTCATTTCGTCAATTTAAGAACTCGGAACCCAAGTTTTATTCAAAATAACTAATTATTTTGACTAACTGTTTTTACATAAATGATAAGTAGAAAAGCAGTAGGAACTAGAATGAATAGTGCAGTAGCAATAAATGCAAGAATATTAACTTCCATAATCTCATCGTTTTTTTTACTTCACAATAACTCGGGATTTGGTCCCATAGAGAGGATAAATCTTTTGCCTTTATTTAAAATTTAAATTCAATAAAAAAGATCTCGCTCGATTATCTTGAATCCGATCAATATCATGAATAACAATATCGGAACTATCAAATCAATTCGTTGTCGAGAATTGAATAGTATAACATAGGAAGTTCTTTTATCCATACCGAACCCAAACTTTGATTTCTGACCCCATCCAAAATTCCTTTATTTCTCATCCATTTCCTTTCTTTTTTTCTCTAACCTACTTTACGTCTTCCTTTCTTGTACAATTATTATCTAATGAAGTATCATCAGATTGCCCTTTCACTTCTATCAGTTACATAGTTACAAACCCAAACAAAGAATAAAAATAAAATAAGGATCACCCCTTGCTTTGGGAATGAAAGCCCCCAGCCCCTTTCATAAAAAAGGAGAGATTCATTGATGCATTTATTGGATCCGTCGGGACTGACGGGGCTCGAACCCGCAGCTTCCGCCTTGACAGGGCGGTGCTCTGACCAATTGAACTACAATCCCAGGGAAATAAGGGATCTAGCAGAAATTTTGATTCTTTTTTATCTCCGTATCAGGTATTTCTGAAAGACAAGGGGGTTATACCACCTCTTGGTAAATTGACGAATTTTTGGGCCGAGCTGGATTTGAACCAGCGTAGACATATTGCCAACGAATTTACAGTCCGTCCCCATTAACCGCTCGGGCATCGACCCAGGAAGAATCTTTTTTAGACTTTTTGGTAATCCATGATCAACTTCCTTTCGTAGTACCACCCTACCCCCAGGGGAAGTCGAATCCCCGCT